GAGTGGGAGCCAAAATAGGGCAAGAGCACTGGAAGTCACAGTAGCAGGCATCATATTAAGTTTGGCGCTAACGGAATCCATTTCGAGCAAAGGTATTCTCATATCACGGACAAGCCGGATCATGAAGAAGGGGTAAGTGGGCGGGCAAAAAAGGGTTAGTTCAGTTTGAAATCGACGATTCGTTCCGTTTTTTCAAAGAAAAAGGGGTAGTTAAGAGCATCAATTTCGCCTTTTATATCTTATAGAAAAGAGAGGAAGTCTAGCGCCGGTCCTAAAAGGAAGATGCTTTGGGGCATTCGGTAACTACCTAGTATGCTCTACTCTCTCCCGCCTTTAAGGACTCACGGCAGGAGAGCGATGAGTCCGTTCCCTCACTCCCACTAAAAGAAAACTCAATGCAAAACCGCTCGGGACCCATCCTCCAATGGGGCCCTTCTCTCAATTGTCGATCCTAACAGGGAGCTACATTTCTTTTTTTTATTTAGCGTAAGTAGAATTAACATAAGTAGTTTAAGTAGTAGCGCGTTACCACCCTGAAAATAAAACCCTAGGGGGGAATCCTTTATTCTCAATCAAGATGCCTCAACTGGGGAAATTCACTTCGAAATTGATGTCGGAGGGTTTTTCCTCTTCTCTTAAGAATTTATCTGATAGGAACAGGCTAAACAAAAAGAAAAGGGGCTGTTTTTCGTCGGAATAGGGGCCTGTTGACACAATCCCATTTCTTTCTCCCTATTTTTCCCATGTATTTCTTGGAAAAACCAAGGCAATTGAATTGAATTAGCAAGTCTCCAGACTGATTTACTGGAGCAGGAGAAGTCACATCACTGAATCAAGATGCCACTAACTTTATTCCTTACGCTTTTTCCGATGTTCGGGTCGGCTTTCTTTGTCGGACGTTTTATAGGAACGGACAGCTGCCCCATAATTTCCACCGTCATCGCTTTATTATTACTTTTGGTCACTTTAATACTGGTTTATATAATTTGAGTTTCCAAAGGGAAGAAGAGTTCTTTTCTTTTCTTCGTCATTCTCATTCTAATTTACGTATTCTGTACTTTTGCTAGATATTTGTGTTTTTCTCTGCTGGCAGGAATGACAAGCGCTTGCATTTGGCAAGTATCTTCCGAAAGTGGAAATGAAAGTAGTCTTCCGGCTTTGGAGTCTTCCTCGAGCAGTGAATCATTGGCTACGTTTAGAGCCGAAATAGCGGCCGATAACGAAGCTGAGATTTATGCTCGCATACGGAGTCTCCAGAGCCGTGATTACTACAACCTTCCTCCCCAGAATAATCCCGGGGAGTATGAGGGGCTTGTTCACAATAACTTCGAGCAAGCTATTGATGTGCCCCATTATAGGGCCATACTTGATAGAGAATATTTTGAACTCACAGTATTAGAAAGAAAGGGTCTATTGCAAGATAGGCTCTTCGATCTTATGTTTGGTGAGCAAAAGATTTATCGTATCATGGAACTTTCGCCATATACGAATATAAGGGCGGAGGCGTACGACTTCCTTGAGGGTAAGGTGGAGCCGGTGAGCTCTTTGCAACATTCCTTCCAACGGGATATCATGGACGGGAGTCTGAATTTCTTTATTCAGGATATAAACCAAAGCGGTAGAAATTCACAAATATACCGTGAATTCTACTCCCACTTTACCGATGAGGGATTCCGCCTCAAGTTCGGATTACCCCTACCTTAAAGGTCACGCTTTCTTTTTGGATCAGACCGCTCTTGGTCTTCGAACTAGTCATTAATGGTCGGCTTCATTGGTACCCTTTCGGTATGCGTTGCGAACACTTTCATTTTTAGCGTCTCATCTTCTCTATAGAAGCAAAACTCGAACGGATAGAACAGATGGTCCAACTACAAAACTTTTTCTTTTTCATTACTTCCATGGTCGTGCCTCGTGGCACGGCAGCACCCGTACTATTGAAATGGTTCGTCAGTAGAGATGTTCCCACAGGTGCCCCTTCTTCTAATGGTACTATAATTCCTATTCCTATCCCTTCATTCCCTCTTTTGGTCTATCTACATTCCAGGAAATTCATACGCTCCACGGACGGAGCAAAAAGCGGAGTCTTGGTCAGAGCAAGCCGACCTATTCTATTACCAGACATAATTGGGGGAAGCTCATCCGAAACTAGAGCTAGAAAGGCCTTATTTCGTTTCGTTCCTGTTCTTCATTTCCTTCTTATCGAAAAAAAGGGGGATTTCTCATATTTAGAATCTTTCTGCGGTGTGCTCCGTTTACTATTCTTTCGTACTTTCTTCTCTTTACCACGCGATAGGTCAGCGAAGCGTGAGCGGGCGCGGAGAAGGAAAGGCCAAAGACTTCAGCCTAACGGGAATGAGCAAGGACGAAATGACAAGATGAGGCGCCCTGGGCACCCCCATTTAGAAAGAAGGGCCGAAGTTTTTGGGCCTGTAGCTTTACCCGTCCCCCCTGAGTCGGGCGGTGCTTGTGTGGGGGGTGCGCCACCAGAAATCGGGCTTGA